TTTATAGTGTGTCATAAGTGTGTCACACTGTATAGTCAACGCATACTGAAACTTGTTGATGCGCCAGGTCGGATCTTCCCTGCTTTTGGGGTTTGACAGGAATAAATAAGGTTCTCTCGGCGTAAGGGGGAAAGGGGGTTTGTCGCGCGAAAACCTTCACGTAAAAAAGAGGGGGGGCACAGTATACAGGAGAGTGTGGAGTAAAGATGAGTACTTTATGCACCTGATATCAGTTATGCAATTCTTCTATAAATGTTTGTGAAGTGTTAAATAGATAATACCTGCAATGCAAGAAAATGTTCAACCTTCATTGGTTAACATTAGGAGGGAGTCGTCAAATGCCAAATGAAAGTGATCCGGAAAAAAAATACCCTATGCATATAAGTGAATGCTCGGCATGGTGGGTAAAGAACCATTAGTATTTTAACATTAACTTATGCCAGATATAATTCATTGAATGGGGATTAAAAAGTGTATGGCCCTGAAATAGGAACCAGATGCCAGTAATAGTTCATTTTATGAAACCCCCACAAGGGTTGTCCTTGATTCTATCATTCATGATATGCCTTCGTACAAATCGGTTGGTGGTTTCTTACTACATTAAAATTTGGTTCGTTCAGTCAATGTCAAGTCATTCATGGAAAATGGTCTAACAAATATTATGGGTATAATTCTATTTATCAATTGCGTTTAAAAGTTATTCTGAATTTTAATGTTATGCTTATGTACGTTTTAGTAATATTTATTGCTTGTTTGGTTAAAATAAGTTAATGGTGATAATACATAATATGTACTTATACCATAGGTGTGTACATGTACATGAATATAAGTCATGTGCTTATGACATTAATTTTCATGTATTGCGTACAGATCTTGTGCTTTTTCCACGGACATCTGAGGAGGACATATTAGTGATTGTTTAATATTCATTTAATGTTCGTGGTTACTTTATTCTACTGTGGCGTTTCATTTATTAGGGAGTGTGGGTGTATCGTGGCATTAACCGTGATAGTGCCCATTTATGTGGCGGGACATTACGTTGTTTTATCATGAGGTATCAGTATAAATGTGTGTTGCGTATAGCGGCGTTTCAGAGAATAGTTTAGTTTAGAATTCTAGCTTTGGGAGTTAGAGGTGGAAGTTAAAATCTTTTTTCTCTGGCCTCAGGGGGGATTTTAACCTCCGATTTCCGGATTACAAGACCGGCGCTTTAGGTTTAAGCTACTGGGGCAGTTTCATTCCAGGGCTTTGTTTTCTAATCAGCCTGCTAGTGGAGATAGAATTAGGAATAGTGTGAAGTAAAGGGTTGATGCGATTTGTCCGATGATGGTGAATGGGTGTTCTACTGGTATACCTCCGATTCATGTAAGGATGATAACGTCTGCGACTAGGGTTCAGAACAGGAATTGTGTGAGTGGGCGGAATGTTAACCCTCGTTGCTTTGAGGTGTGTAAGATTGGAACGATTATTAATACTAGGATGGAGGATAGTAGTGCTAGTACCCCTCCTAGTTTGTTAGGAATTGAGCGGAGAATGGCGTATGCGAATAGGAAGTATCACTCTGGTTTAATGTGGGGTGGTGTGACTAAGGGGTTGGCGGGTGTAAAGTTGTCTGGGTCTCCTAAAAGGTTTGGGGAAAATAGGGCTAAAGATGTAAGAGCCAGAAGTATGATCGCAAATCCTAGTAAGTCTTTGTATGAGAAGTAGGGGTGAAATGAGATTTTGTCGGCGTCCGAGTTTAACCCTGCTGGGTTGTTTGATCCTGTTTCGTGGAGAAATAGAAGGTGTAGGATTGTAACGCCAAGGATTACAAACGGGAATAGGAAATGGAATGCGAAGAATCGGGTTAAGGTTGCGTTGTCGACGGAGAAGCCTCCTCAGATTCATTGGACTAGTATGTCTCCGACGTAGGGTACTGCGGAGAGGAGGTTGGTAATGACGGTGGCACCTCAGAATGATATTTGTCCTCAGGGGAGGACGTAACCTACGAAGGCTGTCATTATGACCAGGAGTAGTAGGATTACTCCGATGTTTCATGTTTCTTTATACAGGTATGAGCCGTAGTATAATCCTCGGGCGATGTGTGCGTAAATGCAAATAAAAAAGAAGGAGGCGCCGTTTGCATGTATGTTTCGGATGAGTCAGCCGTAGTTTACGTCGCGGCAGATGTGTGTGACGGATGAGAATGCGGTGGCGATGTCAGAGGTGTAGTGTATGGCTAGGAATAATCCTGTTAGGATTTGTGTGATTAGACATAGACCTAGGAGTGACCCAAAGTTTCATCAGGCTGAAATGTTTGAGGGGGCGGGGAGGTCTACTAATGCGTCGTTGGCAATTTTTAGGAGGGGGTGGGTTTTTCGTAGGCTGGCCATTAGGGTTTCTATAGTTGAATAACAACGGTGGTTTTTCAAGTCATTGGTTCCGGTTAGAGTCCGGGTGGAAATTATGTCTTATCTTGCTTTTATATGAATGTTGGGTATGATTGTGGCTATAGTGGGGGTGGCGTCTAATCCGGCTCCTTATTTTGGGGCTTTTGGGTTGGTGTTTGCTTCTGGATCGGTTTGTGGTGTGTTGGCGGCTTATGGGATGCCTTTTTTGGCTTTGGTTTTATTTTTGATTTATTTAGGTGGGATGTTGGTTGTGTTTGTTTATTCTTCTGGGTTGGCAGCTGATCTTTTTCCTGAGGATTGGTCTGAAATTGCTGTTTTTATGTCGGTTGTTCTTTATGGGGTGGGGTTGGTTTATGTTGGGGTTTGTGTTGTTCCGGTTTGTTACGGCTATGGTGAGTTTTTGGGTGTTTGTAAGGAGTTTTTTGTAGTTCGTGATGAGGTTGGGGTTGTTGTGGTTTATTCTGTTGGGGGTGTGATAGTTGTTATTTGTGCTTGGGCTTTGTTGTTGGCTTTAATTGTAGTATTGGAACTTGTTCGTGGGCGAAGTCGGGGGGCGTTGCGGGCTGTTTAGTTCAGGGTTAGTAGGATTGCCAGGCTTAGTGTAATTAAGAATGTTATTAGATAGGTTTTGATAAGGCCTTGTTGGGTATCACTTGTTATGGTGGATATTTTTATTTGAATAGCGGCTAGTCCTTTAGGGCCGGAGGTTTCAAGTCATGTCTGGTCGGTTATTTGGTTTGCTATTGTTTGTCCCAGGATTAAGTTTATCTTAGGGGCTAGTCGGTGTACTGTTGCGGGGAAATAGCCTAATATGTTTGAGAAGTTGTGTGGTTTTAAGGCAGGGGTTGGTTTAAATTGTTTTGAGGTAAGGGTGGCTAGTTCTATAGCTACAAGGAGGCCAGTGATTGTGACGATAAGGGCTCCTAGTTTTAATATTAGCGGTATGGTTATGATGGGGGTTTTTGATGGGGCAATGTTTGAGACCAGGACTAGTCCTGCTATAATGCTTCCTCAGGCGAGGCGTTTGATTGGGTTGATAACTGTGGGGTCGTTTTCATTAATTGGGGAAAGGGGTAGGAATCGTGGGGTGCCTATTGTGACGAAAAACACGACGCGGAAACTGTAGATGGCTGTAAAGGAGGTTGCAATAAGTGTGAGGGTCAGGGCTCAGGCATTAATGTGGGAGGTGTTTAAAGCTTCGATAATTGCGTCTTTGGAGAAGAATCCTGCTAGGAAAGGGGTTCCTGTGAGGGCGAGACTTCCAATTGTTAGACAAGTAGAGGTGAAAGGTGCTAGGTTGTTAAGGCCTCCTATTTTTCGGATGTCTTGTTCGTCATTTAGGCTATGAATAATTGACCCTGAGCACAGGAATAGTATTGCTTTAAAAAATGCGTGTGTGCAGATGTGTAGGAACGCCAATTGGGGTTGGTTGAGTCCGATGGTGACTATTATTAGACCCAATTGGCTAGAGGTGGAGAATGCTACGATTTTTTTGATGTCATTTTGAGTCAAGGCACATGTTGCGGTGAATAGTGTGGTGAGTGCTCCGAGGCATAAGCAGGTGGTAAGAGCTGTTTGGTTGGATTCGGTGAGGTGGTGGAGGCGGACGAGAAGGAAAATTCCCGCTACTACCATTGTGCTTGAGTGTAGAAGTGCGGAGACTGGTGTGGGCCCTTCTATTGCGGAGGGTAGTCATGGGTGGAGTCCAAATTGTGCTGATTTTCCGGTGGCGGCGATAATGGCCCCCATTAGAGGTAGGGTTATGTCTATGTTGTGTGATAGGGAAAAGATTTGTTGGATTTCTCATGAGTTTAGGTTGGTGGCAAATCAGGCTATTGTTATAATGAACCCAATGTCTCCTACGCGGTTGTAGATTACTGCCTGAAGGGCGGCGGTATTGGCGTCAGCTCGGCCGTGTCATCAGCCGATGAGGAGGAATGATATAATCCCTACCCCCTCCCATCCAATAAATAATTGGAATATGTTATTAGCTGTGACTAAGATAATTATTGCGATTAGGAATATTAATAGGTATTTAAAGAATCGGTTTATGTTGGGGTCTTTGTGTATATATCATGAGGCGAATTCGAGAATGGATCATGTGACGTACAGGGCAATAGGGGTGAAGATAATTGAGTAGGTGTCGAATTTAAGGCTAATATTAACATTAAAGGTTGAGGTGTTTATTCAGTGTCAGCTTGTTGTTGTTGCCTCTAGGCCTTGGTCGAGAAATATTAGTAATGGGAGTAGGCTGGTTATGAATGCGAGGCTTACTGCAGTTTTGACTTGAGAGGTGGCTCAGTTTTGAGTTTTAGGTTCAGGGTTGATTGTTGTGATGAGTGGGTATGTTAGAAGTGCAAAGATTAGTGTTAGGGATGATGTAAAGATTACTGTGGTTTGCATAGCTTCTGCTTGGATTTGCACCAAGGGTTTTTGGTTCCTAAGACCAACGGATGGCTATTATCCTTCAGAGGCCGAGTTGAGCCGTAGAGTTTAACTACGGGGGTAAAGATTAGCAGTCTTTATTGCTTCGTGCCTCCCTCGGCGGACAAGGGGGTTTGAACCCCTATTTTTGGAATCACAATCCGACATTTTTATTAAATTATGTCTGCAGTAGAGTCACCCTCAAATAAGTTCTGGTTTTAAGATTAGTAGAATGATTGGGGCTGTGTGTAGAGTGATTAATAGGTGCTCGCGTGAGTGGTAGGGGGTGAGGCCAATAATGTGTGTGGGTAGGGGTCCTCGTTGGGTTGTTAGGAATATGTAAAGGGAGTATCCTGCTGTAATTAGTGTTCCTAGTCCGGTGAGGATGAGTGTTCATGGGGACCAGTTGAACAAGGTTGTGATGATTATGATTTCTCCTATGAGGTTTGGTAGTGGGGGGAGTGCGAGATTGGCTAGATTAGCGATAAACCATCAAGTAGCTGTGAGTGGGAATAACGTTTGTAGTCCGCGTGCTAAAATTATTGTTCGGCTGTGGGTTCGTTCGTAGCTGGTGTTTGCTAAACAGAATAGGGCGGACGATGCTAGGCCGTGGGCGATTATTAGAATAATTGCCCCCGTCAGGCCCCATGGGGTTTGGATTAGAATACCCCCGGCTACCAACCCTATGTGGCTTACTGAAGAGTAAGCGATTAGTGATTTAAGATCGGTTTGGCGTAAGCAGATGGACCCAGTTATAATAATTCCTCAAAGGGCTAGGATGATGAAGGGGTATGCTATTTCTTTGGTGAGGGGGTCTAAGATGGGTGTTATCCGGATTATGCCATATCCGCCTAGTTTTAATAGTACTGCGGCAAGTACTATTGATCCGGCAACTGGGGCTTCTACGTGTGCTTTGGGGAGTCAAAGGTGAACCCCGTATAGTGGTATTTTTACTAGAAAAGCTATAAGACAGCCTGTTCATCATATTTTATGTCCTCAGGAGTTTAAGGTCAGAGGTTGGTTGTAGTTTAGGGTGATTATGGATAGGCTTCCTGTTGAGTTTTGGAGGGCTAATAGTGCTACTAGGAGAGGTAGAGACCCTATGAGGGTGTAGAATAGGAAATAAGTCCCTGCGTTCAGTCGTTCTGCTTGGTTGCCCCAGCGGGTGATGATAATGAGGGTTGGGATCAACGTGGCTTCGAATATGACGTAAAACATGATGATTTCTGTAGCTCCGAATGCTAGGATTAAAAGGGCTTGTAGTGAAATTAGAAGACTAATGTAGGTGCGTTGACGTAGCAGGGGTTCTGTTTGGATGTGGTTCTGACTGGCTAGAATTATCAGCGGCAGCAGTCAGCATGTTAGGATAAGGAGAGGTGCGGAGAGAGGGTCGATTGCTATGTAATTGTTTGGGAGGGTTCATCCTGTTTCTGAGGTTCAGTTTAGTCATGTGAGGCTGAGTGAGGCAATGACCAGACTGTGGGATGTTGGGGAGGTTCACACCCATTTTTTAGGGGTTAACCAAGTTGTTGGGAGGAGCATTAGGGTTGGGATGAGGATTTTTAACATTGTAAGAGGTTTAAGTTTTGTAGGTGGTCTGTGCCGTGGGTGCGAGCTGTTGCTACTAGTAGGGCCAGGCCGGTGCTGGCTTCGCAAGCAGAGAAAGCTAGTAAAAGCAGGGGGGCTGTGGAGAAATTTGTTGTTTCTGTTTGAAGGGCTCAAAGGGACAGGGCTATGAACAGTGATAACATTATTCCTTCCAGGCAGAGAAGGGCGGAGAGGAGGTGTGTTCGATGAAATGCTAGGCCCATAAGACCCAGGATAAATGTTGCACTAAAGGTAAAGTGGGCTGGGGTCATAAGGGGGTTATGGGTTTTAACCATAGTTGTCTGAGCCGAAATCAGAAGTCTTGACTGGACTAACTCCCTATTCAGCTCATTCTAACCCTCCTTGAAGTCATTCGTAGATTAAGCCTAGTGTTAGTAGGGCGAGAATGGTGGTGGCTCATGTGATGGTTATTAGGGGGTTGGGAAGCTGGTGTGCCCACGGGAGGGGGAGAAGTAGTGCAATTTCCAGGTCGAATAAAAGGAATAAGATTGCCACTAAGAAAAAGCGGAGGGAGAATGGTAGTCGGGCGGATCCTATGGGGTCGAAGCCACATTCGTACGGGGAAAGTTTTTCTGTATCAGGGTTTATTTGGGGGAGTCAAAATGATACTATGATTAAAATGCCTGATAGGACGGTTGTAATTGTTATAATTGTTGCGATTAGGGTCATTATCTTTCCTTGGAGTTAAACCAAGATTAAGTGGTTGGAAGCCACCCGTATTGTCCTTGTACTAGAAAGATTATGATCCTCATCAATAAATGGATACGTAGAGGAATAGTCATACTACGTCGACAAAGTGTCAGTATCAGGCGGCTGCTTCAAACCCAAAGTGGTGGTTTGATGTGAAATGGTATAGGATTTGGCGCAGTAGGCATACAGCGAGGAATGTTGAGCCAATAATTACGTGAAGTCCGTGGAAGCCTGTAGCTACGAAAAAGGTCGACCCGTAGACGCCGTCTGCAATTGTGAAGGGTGCTTCATAGTATTCTAGGGCTTGGAGGAGGGTGAAGTAGAAGCCTAGTAGAATTGTAAGAGTGAGGGATTGGATTGCTTGTTTTCGTTCTCCTTCTATTAAGCTATGGTGGGCTCATGTAACGGTCACCCCAGACGCTAGAAGGACGGCTGTGTTTAGTAGGGGAACTTCGAAAGGATCTAGTGTGGTGATTCCTGTTGGGGGTCAGCAGCCTCCTAGTTCAGGGGTTGGGGCTAGGCTTGAGTGGTAAAAGGCTCAGAAAAATCCTGCAAAAAAGAACACTTCTGATGTGATGAATAGAATTATTCCGTATCGTAGGCCTTTTTGTACTGGGGGGGTGTGATGGCCTTGGAAGGTTCCTTCTCGTACGATGTCTCGTCATCATTGGTATATGGTGAGTAGTGTAAGGATAAGACCTATGGTTATTAAGGTGGTAGAGTGGAAGTGGAATCATACTGCTGTGCCGGATGTCAGTAGTAGGGCGCCGACTGCTCCGGTTAGGGGTCAAGGGCTGGGGTCTACCATGTGGAATGCGTGTGCTTGGTGGGCCATTAGATATTTTCTTGTAGGTATAAGCTTAATAGAAGTACAAACACATATGCTTGGATTATTGCTACGGCGATTTCTAATAGGGTGAGGAGAAATAGGACTGTGGCTGTTAGAATGGCAACGGTGGGCATTATGGGGAGTAAGACGAAGACAGCGGTGGCAATTAGTTGAATGAGCAGGTGACCTGCGGTGAGGTTGGCAGTTAGTCGGACTCCTAGTGCTAGGGGCCGAATAAATAAGCTGATGGTTTCGATGATAATTAGGACTGGGATTAGGGGGGTAGGGGTCCCTTCAGGTAATAGGTGGCCCAGGGTGGCGGTTGGTTGGTTGCGCATTCCTGTGATTACTGTGGCGAGTCATAGTGGGACTGCGAGTCCTATGTTAAGGGAGAGTTGAGTTGTTGGGGTGAATGTGTATGGGAGGAGTCCTAGCATGTTTAGTGTAATAAGGAATAGTATTAAAGATGTGAGCAGTGCTGCTCATTTGTGTCCGGCAGGGTTTAAAGGTGTGAAGATTTGTTGGGTGAAGCGACTGATGAATCAGCTTTGCAATGTTAAGACTCGGTTATTAACTCATTGTGAGGTTGGGGTTGGGTAGAGTGTCCATGGAAGGGCGATTGCTAATGCAATAAGGGGCATCCCTAGGTAGCTTGGGCTTATAAATTGATCGAAGAAGCTTAGTATCATGGTCAGTTTCAGGGTTCTGGTTTTGATTTTTCAGTGCTTGTTGTGGGCTCATTGCTAAACTTATGAGCTAAGATTTTTGGTGGTAGAATTGTTAGAAAAACAAATCAGGAGAAGATCAGGATCAGGAATCAGGGGGCTGGGTTTAACTGTGGCATGTCACTGGGGGTGGTTGGGGGCCACCAATGTTTAGCTTAAAAGGCTAATGCTATACCCTATTTAGCTTCCCGGTGAGGCGTCTTCAAGTATGATGGAGGATCAGTTTTCAAAGTGGGCTAGAGGTACGGCTTCTACCACAATTGGTATGAAGCTATGATTTGCTCCGCAGATTTCAGAGCATTGTCCGTAGAATACACCTGGGCGAGATGTGATGAAGGCAGTTTGGTTTAGGCGTCCTGGGACTGCATCTATTTTAACGCCCAGGGCCGGAACGGCTCATGAGTGGAGGACATCTTCAGCCGATACGAGAATGCGGATTGGGGATTCTATTGGGACCACCATTCGGTGGTCTGTTTCCAGGAGGCGGAATTGGCCCGGTGACAGGTCTTGGGTTGGAATTATGTATGAATCAAATCCGAGATCTTCGTAGTCAGTATATTCGTAGCTTCAGTACCATTGGTGGCCTATGGCTTTGATTGTTAGATGGGGGTCATTGATTTCATCTATTAAGTAAAGAATTCGTAGTGAGGGGAGTGCGATTAAGATTAGAATGATTGCGGGCAGGATGGTTCAGACGATTTCGATTTCTTGGGAGTCTAGAATGTATTTGTTGGTGAGCTTAGTTGAGACTATAGCCACAAGAATGTAAAGGACTAGCGTGCTAATTAAGAAGACGATTATTAGTGCGTGGTCGTGGAAGTGTAGGAGTTCTTCTATGACAGGGGAGGCCGCGTCTTGCAATCCTAGTTGGGAGGGATGTGCCATTAAGCTCTGAGTAAGACACGCGGGGTTTGAACCCACGATTCCGCCTCGACAAGGTGGGGTAATGGTTTTACTAGTGCCTTGTTTAAGAAAGTGGCAGAGTGGCCATGTGGTTGGCTTGAAACCATTTTATGGGGGTTCGATTCCCTCCTTTCTCGTTACTTTGTTTGTACTTGTACAAAGGCTGGTTCTTCAAATGTGTGGTATGGTGGTGGGCATCCGTGTAGTCACTCTACGTTTATTGTGGTGAGTTCTACTGATGTGACTTCTCGTTTAGCAGCAAAGGCTTCTCAGATAATAAATAAGAACATGATTACGGCTACCAGCGAAATAAGTGAACCGATTGAGGATACTGTGTTTCAGAGGGTGTAAGCGTCGGGGTAGTCAGAATATCGTCGAGGTATTCCCGCTAATCCTAGGAAGTGTTGTGGGAAGAAGGTTAGGTTGACCCCAATAAATATTACTCCGAAATGGATTTTTGTTCAGGTGCTGTGTAGGGTGTATCCTGTAAATAGTGGGAATCAGTGAACAAATGCAGCCATGATGGCGAAAACAGCTCCTATTGATAAGACATAGTGGAAGTGGGCTACTACGTAGTATGTGTCGTGGAGTACAATATCTAATGAGGAGTTGGCTAGTACAATCCCCGTCAGGCCTCCAACTGTAAAAAGGAAAATGAAACCCAAAGCTCATAGAAGTGGTGTGTCCCATTTGATGGAGCCCCCATGCAAGGTGGCAAGTCAGCTAAAGACTTTTACCCCGGTAGGAACGGCGATGATTATTGTTGCTGATGTAAAATAGGCTCGAGTGTCCACATCTATTCCTACTGTGAACATGTGGTGGGCTCAAACAATGAACCCTAGTAGGCCGATAGCCATTATAGCCCATACTATTCCTATGTACCCAAAAGGCTCTTTTTTCCCAGCATAATATGCTACGATATGGGAGATTAACCCAAACCCTGGTAGAATTAGAATGTAAACTTCTGGGTGACCAAAGAACCAAAACAAGTGTTGATAAAGGATTGGATCTCCGCCCCCAGCCGGGTCAAAGAATGTTGTGTTTAGGTTTCGGTCTGTGAGTAGCATTGTAATTCCGGCAGCCAGTACTGGGAGTGATAGGAGGAGTAACACTGCTGTGACCAGTACAGCTCAGACAAACAAGGGTGTCTGGTATTGTGAGATTGCGGGGGGTTTTATGTTAATGATCGTGGTGATGAAATTAATAGCCCCTAAAATTGATGAAATTCCTGCCAGGTGGAGTGAGAAAATGGCTAGATCCACGGACGCTCCGGCGTGGGCAAGATTTCCTGCTAGCGGCGGGTAAACGGTTCACCCTGTTCCCACCCCGGCCTCCACCCCGGAGGAGGCTAGTAGTAAAAGAAATGAGGGGGGAAGAAGTCAAAAGCTTATGTTATTTATTCGTGGGAATGCTATATCTGGTGCGCCAAGTATAAGTGGCACTAGTCAGTTTCCAAAGCCTCCGATCAGCATTGGTATTACTATAAAGAAAATTATCACAAAAGCATGTGCGGTGACAATTACATTGTAGATTTGGTCGTCACCAAGGAGGGCCCCCGGTTGGCTGAGCTCTGCTCGAATTAAAAGGCTTAAGGCTGTGCCCGCCATACCTGCTCAGGCCCCGAATACTAGGTATAGGGTGCCAATGTCTTTATGGTTGGTTGAGAAAAATCAACGTGTGATCGCCACAGGTAGGGTGGCCGAAAGTTTAGGCGGCGGATTGTAGCTCCGAAGACAGGGGTTTAATTCCCCTTCTTACCAGCTCTGTAGTGAAGTTCATATTAGATTGCAAATCTGAAGACGTAGGTTGAACACCTGCCGGGGCTTTCCCCGCCTTGCTCCAAGCGGCGGGGAAAGTAGGTGGATGCTCGCTGGTTAGGGCGCTTAGCTGTTAACTAGGATTTTGTAGGATCGAGGCCTTCCCATCTAGAGAGGCTTTAGCTTAATTAAAGTGTCTGGGTTGCATTCAGGAGTTGTGGGATAAACCCCTGCAAGCCTTATCAGGGACTAGGAGGTTTTCACTCCTGCTGGGAGCTTTGAAGGCTCATGGTCTATGGTGCTATCCTAAGTCTCTAGGTTAAAATGGTTATAATGGTGGGTGTGAGTGGTAGAAGGCATGTTGCCAGGATGATTGTGGTTGATAGTGGCAGGGTGGGTTGTTTGGGTTGTGTTCGTCAGGGTGAGGTTGAATTTGTAGTTTGGGGGGATATGGTGAGGGTTATGGTGTATGTGAGTCGTAGGTAGAAGTAGAGGCTTAGTAGGGCGGTTAGGGCTATGATAGTTGCTGTTGTGGTTAATCCTTGGTTTGTGGTTTCTTGTAGAATTAATCATTTTGGTATGAATCCTGTTAGAGGGGGGAGGCCTCCTAGAGAGAGGAGGGTGAAGGAGGCTATTGTGGTTAGGGTCGGGGTTTTAGTTCAGGCGGTGGTCAGGTTAATGGTTATGGTGGAGTTTGTGTTTTTTAGGGTGAGGAATATTGCTGTTGTTATGATGATGTAGGTGAGTAAGGCAATTAGCGTTAGGTGTGGTGCTATTTGGCTTACTAGGATTATTCATCCTAGGTGGGCGATTGATGAGTATGCTAGGATTTTTCGTAGCTGGGTTTGGTTTAAACCTCCTCACCCTCCAACTAGGGTTGATGAAATTGCTAAGATTGTTAGTATTAGTGGGTGGGTGTTTTCTGTTATTTGTAGGATTAGGGCAAAGGGTGCCAGTTTTTGTCAGGTGGATAAGATTAATCCTGTGTAAAGGTCAATACCCTGGAGAACTTCTGGTAGTCAGAAATGTATTGGGGCTAGTCCAATTTTTAAGGCTAGGGCAGTTATGGCGATCGTGGATGCGATTGGGTGTGTTAGTTGGGTAATATCTCATTGTCCATGTATTCATGCGTTAGTGGTACTGGCGAATAAGATTATAGCGGCCGCTGTTGCCTGGGTCAGGAAGTATTTGGTTGTGGCTTCTACAGCTCGGGGGTGGTGTTGGTTCGTTATTAGGGGGGCAATAGCTAGAGTGTTGATTTCTAGTCCTATTCATGCTAGAAGTCAGTGTGAGCTCGCAAAGGTAATTGTGGTTCCTAGGCCTAGGCTTGATAGTAGGATGGCGGGTACGTATGGGCTCATTAGTAAGGGAAGGATTTTAACCAACATGTTCGGGGTATGGGCCCGAAAGCTTGTTTAGCTGACTTTACTAGGAAATGGTGTAGTGGAAGCACTTAGAGTTTTGATCTCTGCTGGATGGGTTCGAGTCCCTTTTTTCTAAGGGGCCGGGGGGGGTTTAACCCCCTTGGTTCACTCTATCAAAGTGGCCCTTGGGCGTTCAGGCACAGCCCCGTTATAGTTGGGGAGGGAGTCCTGCAGTGCCTATTGGCATTGAGATGTGTCATAGGACTAGGGCTAGGGTTAGTGGTAGAAAGTTTTTTCATACTAGATGCATGAGTTGGTCATATCGGAAGCGTGGGTATGATGCTCGGATTCATAGGAATAGTGTGGATAATAGGGCGGCTTTTATTATGATGTTGGTGGTGGTTAGTTCTGGGAGTGCTGGGATGTATGCGGCTCCTATAAATAGTGTGGCTGATAGTGTGTTTATAAATAGAATGTTGGCGTATTCTGCTAGGAAAAAGAGGGCGAACGGGCCTCCGGCGTATTCTACATTGAAGCCTGAGACTAGTTCTGATTCTCCTTCGGTGAGGTCGAATGGTGCTCGATTGGTTTCTGCTAGGGTTGAGATGTATCATATTGCGGCTAGGGGTCAAGCTGGGATTAGTAGTCATACACTTTCCTGGGTTGTATTAAACATTGATAAGGTGAATCCTCCTGTGAAAGCGATTGTGGAAAGGAGGATTAGTCCTAGGGCTACTTCATATGAAATGGTTTGGGCTACTGCTCGTAGTGCCCCCATTAGGGCGTATTTGGAATTAGAGGCTCATCCTGAGCCCAGGATGGAGTATACGGCTAGGCTAGAAATTGCCAGGATAAACAGTATTCCTAGGTTGAGGTCTGTTACAGGGTAGGGGAGGGGGAGGGGGGCCCAGAGGGTGAGGGCTAGGGTAAGGGCTAGTGCTGGGGTTATTAGGAATAGAAGGGGGGATGAGGTTGATGGTCGGACTGGTTCTTTGATAAACAGTTTAACCCCGTCTGCGATTGGTTGTAAGAGGCCATATGGTCCTACGATATTGGGTCCTTTTCGTAGTTGTATGTAGCCTAGGACTTTTCGTTCGATTAATGTTAGGAAGGCTACTGCTAGTAGGACTGGCACGATGTAGGCAAGTGGGTTAATGATGTGTGTTATTGTTGTGTGGAGCATAGCTGGGGAGAGGATTTGAACCTCTGAGACGGAAGGCTTAGGTTTCCTGCATTTGCCGGGCTCTGCCACCCTAGCGCGGCCCTTTTTTTGGGCTGGGGGTTGCCCCCTTTGTCTGTTTTATATGTTTTCATCAGGTTGGGGTGAGGCGTGCTTTTGGTATGGGCCCCATCGCTCCGGTCCTTTCGTACTAGGAGGGGTAGCGTTACAGATAGAAACCGACCTGGATTTCTCCGGTCTGAACTCAGATCACGTAGGACTTTAATCGTTGAACAAACGAACCTTTAATAGCGGCTGCACCATTGGGATGTCCTGATCCAACATCGAGGTCGTAAACCCCCTCGTCGATATGGGCTCTGTGAGGGGATTGCGCTGTTATCCCTGGGGTAACTTTGTTCGTTGATCGAGATATCGGATCATTATTGGTCAAATGTTTTGAGACTTTGAGGTGTGGCTCTAGGTTTTAGGAGGGGGTCCCAGTCCACTCGGGAGCTTTGTTTTCTCACCGCGGTCGCCCCAACCGAAGACATTTTACCAGGACCATTAGTTTTTTCGGTCTGTTGTCAGTTCGTTGTTGTTATGGTTGGTTAGTGTCTGAAGCTCCACAGGGTCTTCTCGTCTTGTATTTTTATGCCCGCTTCTGCACGGGCAGATCAGTTTCATTGGCCAGGAAAAAGAGACAGTTAAACCCTCGTTATGCCATTCATACAGGTCTTCATTTAAAAGACAATTGATTGCGCTACCTTTGCACGGTTAGAATACCGCGGCCGTTAAACGTAAGTCACGGGGCAGGCGGGACCTCCTATACGGTTGGTGGCAGGAGGCGATGTTTTTGGTAAACAGGCGGGGTTTTGGTTTGCCGAGTTCCTTTTTGTCCTTTAGGCCTTTCCTTCGGGTGGGTGCACACCTGTGTAGGGGTAACGATCAGGGGAGACGTGGTTTTCTTGATTTTAGTGGTGGTTGTGTTGGGCCCTCTGTTTTTGGGTTCGTTAATTGTCGGTGGTTTGTCCGGTTCGACTTACACGTGTGCGGGGAGAAGTTCATTCTTCTTATTACTTGTTCTAGCATGGTCTCTTTTATGGTGGCATAAAATGGCTCAATATTGTGAAGGGGCGTTGGAGGGTTTAATGTGATGTTAGGCTTGGTTAGGTTTAAGCTTTAACGCTTTCTTTTTAGGTGGCTGCTTTTAGGCCTACTGAAACTTTAAGCCTTGTTGTGTAGTATATTCCTTAGCCTCCTGTTTGAGGTTGTGTCCTTTGTTTAGGGGGCTGTACCCCCCTTAACTAACTACCATGTGTGGCCCTTTGCCTGTTGTGGTGTGGTTGGCGTGGGTGAAGTTATGGGGCTGAACTATTATTCATTTTTTGGGCAACCAGCTATAACCTGACTCGGTAGGCTTTTCACCTCTACCTGAAGGTCTTCCCACTCTTTTGCCACAGAGACGGGTTTGTCCTGTTTTGGGACGGCCTTGGGGTAGCTCGTTAAAAGGTTTCGGGGTTTCAAACTAGAGTTCTCTTTGCTTGGGGTGTACTGGCTAGATCATGATGCAAAAGGTACGAGTTTTAGTCTCTGCTTTTTTATGCTTGAGTGAGTTTTTTCAGTTCTTTTTCAGCGTTCCCTTGCGGTACTATGTCTATGGCTTCGGTGTGTCCTTTTTCGTCGCCCGTACTGGGGTGGTTGAATGATTTAGTTTTTGGTTGTTTGGTTTGTGTGGGGGTGTTTACACTGTTGTTTTGGTTACTGAGGTTTTGTGAGCTAGCTGATTGGCTCAGGATGATCCAACTTGCATGGATGTTAACTCGGTGTAAGGGAGTTGCTTGACTATCTCGGCCACATCCTGGTTGTCCCAAGTGCACCTTCCGGTACACTTACCATGTTACGACTTGCCTCCCCTTTGTTGTTGTTGTTTTGTTAGGTTATCTTGGTTTAATAAGGTTGTCGGGGAGAGTGACGGGCGGTGTGTGCGCGCTTCAGGGCCGGCTTCAAGAGGGCGCTCTATTCCTTCTTTACTGCTAAATCCTCCTTTGGGTCTATTTGTTTCAAGGGACCGTTCGTTAGTGATCTGTTTCAGATAATGTAGCCCATTTCTTTCCACTTCGTGTGCTACACCTCGACCTGACGTTTTGGGGTTTACCCATTTTGCTTACTATGGTGCCTTCACAGGGTAAGCTGACGACGGCGGTATATAGGCGGGGAAGGGCTAGAAGTGGTGAGGTTAAACGGGGGTTATCGGTTCTAGAACAGGCTCCTCTAGGGGGGTCTGAAGCACCGCCAAGTCCTTTGGGTTTTAAGCTAACGCTCGTAGTTCCCTGGCGGATGTTTATTGTGTCTATGCATCAAAGTTTATAGCAGGGCATAGTGGGGTATCTAATCCCAGTTTGTTTCCCGGCTGTCGTGGGTTCTGGTGGGTGAGTTAAAGCGACTTTCGTTCTGGTGTTTCGAGCATCTGGGTGCGTATGACTGCTTGAGAGGTCTTTAGCTTTAGTGTTATTTTACCCATAACCACTCTTTACGCCGAACATATCAACTAGGGCCTCTCGTATAACCGCGGTGGCTGGCACGAGTTTTACCGGCCCATAAGTGGCCTTAACTAAGTCGAGCTTTCGCTCATGGCTTAATGTTTATCACTGCTGGTTACCCTTGGGGGTGTGGCAAAGGCAAGGCGTCTTGGGCTAAAAATGTTTGTGCCTGATACCTGCTCCTTGTCCCCGGGCGGGGGATTGAGGGCATTCTCACAGGGTTGTGGAGGCTTGCATGTGTAAATTGGGCCAAAGCTGATAGTAAAGTTAGGACCAAGCCTTTGTACCCGTGGGGCTTTCTAGGGCCCGTCTTAACATCTTCAGTGTCATGCTTTTGTTTAAGCTACATGAGT